AGTCACAATTACAGTGACAGTTACATTTATAGTTACATTTGTGGTGAAGGTGGAAATAGTAATGAACGTGAGAGTTCCTGTATAAGAACTAGCACGGATGGAAGTGATTTAACTAGAACAGAAAGTTCTAATGATCTAGATCTAACTCAAAAATACAGGCATTTGTGGGTTCAATGCGAAAATTGTTATGGATTAAATTATAAGAAATTATTGAAATCAAAAATGAATATTTGTGAACAATGTGGATACCATTTGAAAATGAGTAGTTCGGATAGAATCGAACTTTCGATTGATCCGGGTACTTGGGACCCTATGGATGAAGACATGGTCTCTTTGGATCCCATTGAATTTCATTCGGAGGAGGAACCTTATAAAGATCGTATTGATTCTTATCAAAGAAAGACAGGATTAACTGAGGCTATTCAAACAGGCACGGGTAAATTAAATGGTATTCACGTAGCAATTGGGGTTATGGATTTTCAGTTTATGGGGGGTAGTATGGGATCTGTAGTAGGCGAGAAAATCACCCGTTTGATCGAGTATGCTACCAATAAAATTTTACCTCTTATTTTAGTGTGTGCTTCTGGAGGAGCACGCATGCAAGAAGGAAGTTTGAGCTTGATGCAAATGGCAAAAATATCTTCCGCTTTATATGATTATCAATCAAATCAAAAATTATTCTATGTATCAATCCTTACATCTCCTACTACAGGTGGGGTGACAGCTAGTTTTGGTATGTTGGGGGATATCATTATTGCCGAACCCAATGCCTACATCGCATTTGCGGGTAAAAGAGTAATTGAACAAACGTTGAATAAGACAGTCCCTGAGGGTTCACAGGCGGCTGAATATTTATTCCATAAGGGCTTATTCGATCTAATCGTACCACGTAATCCTTTAAAAGGTGTTTTGAGTGAGTTATTTCAGCTCCACGCTTTCGTTCCCTCGAATAAAAATTAAAGCCTTACTTAAAACTTAAAAGAATTATTTTTTTTGTGACGAACAAGTAGTTATTTAGTTTATAGGAATCAAAGTAAAAATCCGAAGAATGGATTTTTCTTTGGTAACATAAGATTTAATTGTAGAAAGAATCATGCAGAGAAATTTTTTTACCAATATTCCTGATTAGTAATTAGGAACCCCCTCAAACAAAATAAAAAAGCGAATTATTTCTTCCGAAAAATGAGGCAAAGGGAATAAAATAAATTTCATGCTCCCTTGTTACATTAGATGTGTATATAATTCAACTATAGCAAATATCGGCATAGAGTCTTGCATCTTTCTACATCTCTCGAGGATCCCTAGTTTTACTAAGAATCCCTGTTGTTGGATCGGATTATAACGAATTTTGGGGTAATTTGTAAGAAAATCTTTATTAAATTTTATTAAATCCAAATTATAAGACAAGATAAAGATAATAAATAAAATAATACAAAAGTGTATCATGATACATATATTTCATGTCGAAAGATGAGTAAGTCTATTTATTTAATTCGACATTCCTCATTCCTTTTCTATATATATATTCACGTAGATATTACTTAGTATAATTATATATGAATTATAATAATTATAAGATACCTTTTACTTAGTATAATTATATATGAATTATAATAATTATAAGATACCTTTTATAACAATCAATAAAATAACAGGTACAAATATTAAGTCGAGGTATCCATTCTATGACAACTCTCACCAACTTACCCTCCATTTTTGTGCCTTTAGTGGGCCTAGTATTTCCGGCAATTGCAATGGCTTCTTTATCTCTTCATGTTCAAAAAAACAAGATTTTTTAAATACAATGGTGCCAAATCTCGTCTATTTTTTTTTCAAAACTTAGACTTTGACTATAACACAGCTATCTATTTAGTAGACTAGAGTCTAACATGTGGCTTACTAGGAACATAGGCGATTATACATGCGTAAACATGATATCTGAGTAAATGAATTATAAGTATTTGAAAATGGAAAATATATAATAGATCGGGATGGGTGGCGACGAATGTTTGAGATGTAAAGTCAATATATCTATATGTATGTAGGTATCTATAGGGAATCATATAAGGGTGATGTTATTAAGATCTAAGCAATTCGATGAATTACTCCTAAAGTAAAGGTTCACATCAAAATAGTGCTAGTTGATTAGAATTATTTCGGAAATAAAAAAAAGTAAAATGTATTTTTGTTATTCTATCAATTCCAATAAAATGCAACGAGATCTAGTATGAGTTGGCGATCAGAACGTATATGTATAGAATTTATAAGAGGATCTCGAAAAATCAGCAACTTCTGCTGGGCCTTTATCCTTTTTTTAGGTTCATTAGTGTTTTTATTGGTTGGAACTTCCAGTTATCTTGGTAGGGATTTGATATCTTTATTTCCGTCTCAGCAAATAATTTTTTTTCCACAGGGGATCGTGATGTCTTTCTATGGGATCGCAGGTCTCTTTATTAGCTCCTATTTGTGGTGCACAATTTTGTGGAATGTAGGTAGCGGTTATGATCGATTCGATAGAAAAGAAGGAATAGTGTGTATTTTTCGTTGGGGGTTTCCTGGAAAAAATCGTCGAATCTTCCTCCGATTCCTTATGAAAGACATTCAGTCCATCAGAATAGAAGTTAAAGAGGGTATTTATGCACGTCGTGTCCTTTATATGGAAATCAGAGGACAAGGGGCCATTCCCTTGACTCGTACCGAGAAGAATCTGACCCCACGAGAAATTGAGCAAAGGGCTGCCGAATTGGCCTATTTCTTGCGTGTACCAATTGAATGAAGTATTCTTTTTTGAAAAATGAAGTTCAGAATGAATGCTTTCTTAGTTCGTAGCAAGAGGGATAAAACGGAAATGAAAGAATACCCTTTTTTCTAGACCATAGTAATAGTATTACTTAACTGGAATTTCTTCAGAATACTCAAATTTCTTCAGTACGTATGTAAATCCACTCCACAGTCACAAAAGTGGACTCTTTGTTATTTTCTTTATGTATTATTTAGAAATTCAAGGACTAACCAATGAATCACAAATCAAAAACTAAAAAACAGGGAATGGATTCATAATAGTATCCATATGACTTGTAATAGAACTTATGTTTGATATAAATATTAGTAGTGTATAGAGTTAACGAATGAAGTGAGTTCATTAAAAAATCAAAGACGAAAAAATGGCAAAAAAGAAAACATTCATTCCACTTCTATATCTTGCATCTATAGTATTTTTGCCCTGGTGGATCTCTCTTTCATTTAATAAAAGCCTAGAATCTTGGGTTACTAATTGGTGGAATACCGGGCAATCCGAAATTTTTTTGAATGATATTCAAGAAAAGAGTATTATAAAAAAAGTTATAGAATTAGAGGAACTCTTTCTCTTGGACGAAATGCTAAAGGAATACCCAGAAACACATCTACAAAAGCTTCGTATCGGAATCTACAAAGAAACAATTCAATTGATCAAAATGCACAACGAAGATAGTATTTATACGATTTTGCACTTCTCGACAAATATAATCTGTTTCGTTATTCTAAGTGGTTATTCTATTCTTGGTAACGAAGAACTTGTTATTCTTAACTCTTGGGTTCAAGAGTTCCTATATAACTTAAGCGACACAATAAAAGCTTTTTCTATTCTTTTATTAACTGATTTATGCATAGGATTCCATTCGCCCCATGGTTGGGAACTAATGATTGGTTCTGTCTACAAAGATTTTGGATTTTATCATAACGATCAAATTATATCCGGTCTTGTTTCCACTTTTCCAGTCATTCTTGACACAATTTTAAAATATTGGATCTTCCGTTATTTAAATCGTGTATCTCCCTCACTTGTAGTGATTTATCATTCAATAAATGACTGAAAAATCTAATGTTTGTTACTTTGTACATAAGTCATTGTACTTATTCCTTCTACCCATCCAGAAGGATGCCTCCTATATTTTAGTAACATTATTTCAGTAAATAGCAGAATCATGGATAGGGAACTATACTAGGGACCTACCAAATTTTATTGTAGAAATTTTTGGGCTCAATGATTGGACCATGCAAACTAGAAATACTTTTTTTTCTTCGATAAAGGAAGAGATTACTCGATCTATTTCCGTATCACTCATGATATATATAATAACTTGGGCACCCGTTTCAAACGCATATCCCATTTTTGCACAGCAAGGTTATGAAAATCCACGAGAAGCGACCGGCCGTATTGTCTGTGCCAACTGCCATTTAGCTAATAAACCCGTGGATATCGAGGTTCCACAAGCGGTACTTCCTGATACTGTATTTGAAGCAGTTGTTCGAATTCCTTATGATATGCAACTGAAACAAGTTCTTGCGAATGGTAAGAAGGGCGCTTTGAATGTGGGGGCTGTTCTTATTTTACCCGAAGGGTTTGAATTATCCCCCCCCGATCGTATTTCTCCCGAGATTAAAGAAAAGATAAGCAATCTGTCTTTTCAGAGCTATCGTCCCACTAAAAAAAATATTCTTGTGATAGGCCCTGTTCCTGGTCAGAAATATAGTGAAATCGCCTTTCCTATTCTTTCCCCCGACCCCGCTACTAAGAAAGATGTTCACTTCTTAAAATATCCCATATACGTAGGCGGGAACAGGGGAAGGGGTCAGATTTATCCCGACGGGAGTAAGAGTAATAATAATGTTTATAATGCTACAACAGCTGGTATAGTAAGCAAAATAATACGAAAAGAAAAAAGAGGATATGAAATAACCATAGTGGATGCATCGGATGGGCGTCAAGTGGTTGATATTATCCCTCCAGGACCGGAACTTCTTGTTTCAGAGGGCGAATCTATCAAACTTGATCAACCATTAACGAGTAATCCTAATGTGGGCGGATTTGGTCAGGGAGATGCGGAAATAGTCCTTCAAGATCCATTACGCGTCCAAGGCCTTTTGTTCTTTTTTGCATCTGTTATTTTGGCACAAATCTTTTTGGTTCTTAAAAAGAAACAGTTTGAGAAGGTTCAATTGTCCAAAATGAATTTCTA